TAACGAATCCCTAGGGAATTTGTAAGAAATTCTTTTCTTTTTTAATATCTAATTNNAATTAGATATTAAAAAAGAAATCCGAAGCTAAAAACAAGAGAAGAATAAAAATAAGTAATAATAATGGATTATCATACATATATTTCATGTAGAAAGATGCATAGGCCCGTTTATTTAGTTCTACATTCCTTGCGCTTAGTATATATACTCATTTAGTATACTTAGTATACTTATATACAATTATATAAGTATACTTAATATACATTTATATACGAATTAGAATATGATAATAATTAGAATATGAATTCTAATTATTATAGGATATCCTTATACCAATAACAGGTACAAATATTAAATCGAGGTACCCTTTCTATGACAATTCTCAACAGCTTTCCCTCTATTTTTGTGCCTTTAGTGGGCCTAGTATTTCCGGCAATGGCAATGGCTTCGTTATTTCTTTATCTTGAAAAAAATAAGATTTTGTAAATCCGATCGGATCAAGGTCAAATCTCGTCTAGTTTTTTTCAAGACTTAGCGATGACGGATATCCATTTAGTAGAATAGTGTATAAGACTAAGAGGCGGCTTTCCCCGAACATAAACGAAGAGCTCTTATGCATGTGTAAACATGATATATAGGTACATAAATTCTATCTATTTTGAACAAGAGGCTGTGATCCGAACTCATGTCTGCAATGAAAGTCAATGGTACCAATCTACAGGGACTTATATGAAGGGGATACTCTTATTTTATTCTACCTCACCAATTCGATGAATTATTGCTAAGAGCTCACGTCCAAATAGTACTAGTTGATGAGAGTTACTTCGGAAATACAAAAAGTAAACTAAAATGGATTTGGTTTTGGTTATTTCCCCAATTCCAATAAAATGCAACTGGAGCTAGTATGTATGAGTTGGCGATCAGAATATATATGGGTAGAATTTATAGCGGGCTCTCGCAAACCAGGCAATTTCTTCTGGGCCTTTATCCTTTTTTTAGGCTCATTAGGATTCTTAGTGGTTGGAATTTCTAGTTATCTTGATAGGAATTTGCTATCTTTATTTCCGTCGCAGCAAATCAATTTTTTTCCACAAGGGATCGTGATGTCTTTCTACGGGATCGCGGGTCTCTTTATTAGTTCCTATTTGTGGTGCACAATTATATGGAATGTAGGTAGCGGTTATGATCGATTTGATACAAAAGAGGGAATAGTGTGTATTTTTCGTTGGGGATTTCCTGGAAAAAATCGCCGCATCTTTCTACGATTCCTTATGAAAGATATTCAGTCCATCAGAATAGAAGTTAAAGAGGGTATTTATGCTCGTCGTGTCCTTTATATAGAAAGCAGAGGCTTGGGGGCCATTCCCTTGAATCGTACTGATGAGAATTTGACTCCGCGAGAAATTGAGCAAAAGGCTGCGGAATTGGCCTATTTCTTGCGTGTACCAATTGAAGGATTTTGAAAAATGAACTGAAGAATAAACGCTTTCTTAGCAGGAGGAAACCCCCACGAATCCATTTTTCTTTAGCAAAACGGACTTGATTGAAGTTTCTTCCGAACGACCTGTTGGACCAAAGCAAACGTGTACGGAACAGCCATAATCTAAAACGAAACCCTTTTCTTTTATACTTTCTTTTGTCTTTACTACTGACCAAAGAATTGGATCTCATAAAATGAGGACTTTTCCGTCTTTTTTTTTTCACTCATTTTTGATCATCACAATATTCTTCAGAAAATTCTCTCAAATATTCCTTGGACTATGCTCGGGGACGGGGCTGGGGAGCCCGCTAATTTTTTTTTGCGAAATATTCGAAAGTTTCATTTTTAATAGAAGGTAAGTTCTTTCATTTCGAAATGCGACTAATATTTATTTTTTGAATTTGAATCTTTCGGGCATTCATCGAAGGGGGGAATCACTTCGAATATTTGATCAATTGAGATATCCGGAAACCCTATTTTTTTTTATTATTTCTTGCTTCAAATTCAAATTTGAATTTGAAGCGAGAATTCGCGGTGGATTCTTCTTCGATTTCTGTAGGTTTGCTACACTCGGTTCAAGGACTAACCGCCGAATCCCAACTAAAAAAAAAAAGACTCGATTTATAGGCGCGATACCTTGTAATCGAACTCATGCTTGATAGAAATATTAGACGCATAGAATCAACAAATGAGGTGGGTTCATTAACAATTCACAGATGAAAAAATGACAAAAAAGAACGCATCCATTCCCCTTAGATATCTTTCATCTATAGTATTTGTAGTATTTTTGCCCTGGTGGATCCCTCTCTCATTTAATAAAAGTCTGGAATCCTGGGTTACTAATTGGTGGAATACTAGTCAATCCGAAACCTTTTTGAATGATATTCAAGAAAAGGCTATTCTAGAAAAATTCATAGAATTAGAGGAATTATTTCTCTTGGACGAAATGATAAAGGAATTTCCGGAAAGACGTCTAGAAAAGCTTCGTATAGGGCTCCAGAAAGAAACAATCCAATTAATCAA